GATAATGTCTTGAGCAGTTACATATCCAGGACCCTTGACACAAATAGACGCGTTACGAGTTCCATACAGATTACTTTTCAAGACAATTTCTTTCAAATTCATTAAAATTTCATGTACGGATTCTTGAATACCTACTATGGTAGAATATTCATGTGGTATTTTCTCAGATTTTGCGCGTGTGATACATGTACCTTCTATTTCTCCGAGCAAAGCTCTTCGCATTGCAATGCCTATTGTATCGGCTTGACCTTTCATAAGTGGGGCCAGAATAAAGCGTCCATAATAAAGACGCTTACTGTCTGCTCTTGATTCAACACACTTCCACTGTAGTGTCCGAGTAGATACTGTTACTTTCTCTCGAACCATAGTATATTATTTGATCAAATCATTGAATTATTTATTTCTCTTGAAATCTCTTCAATGTTTATTTTTACACACGTCTTTTTTTAGGAGGCCTACAGCCATTATGTGGCATAGGAGTTACATCCCGTATGAAACTTAATAGTATACCACTTCTACGAATAGCTCTTAATGCCGCATCTCTTCCGAGACCCGGGCCTTTTATCATAACTTCTGCTCGTTGCATACCTTGATCCACTACTGTCCGAATAGCATTTCCTGCTGCGGTTTGAGCGGCAAATGGTGTACCCCTTCTTGTACCCTTGAATCCACAAGCCCCGGCAGAGGACCAAGAAATTACTCGACCCCGTACATCTGTAACAGTCACAATGGTATTGTTGAAACTTGCTTGAACATGAATAACTCCCTTGGGGATTCTACGTGTATTCTTACGTGAACCAATACGTCTATTTCTACGCGAACCAATTTTTGGTATAGGTTTTGCCATATTTTATCATCTCATAAATATAAGTCAGAGATATATGGATATATCCATTTCATGTCAAAACAGATCCTTATTCTTTTTTTTTTTTTTTTTTTTACTTATTTATTTTATTTATTTGTACATCTGTACATCAGGTCCTTTAGATTTCGAGAGTCTTTTTGTTTTAGAAAGATTATCCTTGTCTTTGTTTATGTCTCGGGTTAGAACAAATTACTATAATTCGTCCCCGCCTACGGATCAATCGACATTTTTCACAAATTTTACGAACAGAGGCCCTTATTTTCATATTTGTCATTCCTTTTTTTAATTCCGAATCTACTTATTGGAAGAAAATAAGTTTCTTGAAATTTTTAATTTCGAATTGTATCCTCACGAAAGAATGTTGAAATTGAAAAAACCGCCTAATCATTCAAGTCTTTGCTTTGGAGTCTCTAAATTATACGCCCTTTAGGTTGAATCATAAGGACTTACCTCAATTTTTAGTCTATTTCCTGGTAGTATACGTATAAAACTACATGAAATCCTTTACGAAACAAAAACCAGAATAATTTTTTTGTTATCTAAACGAATCCGGAAGATACATACCATCGGTAAGTTGTTCAGTAATTAAACCCTCATGAATCCATTTTTGTTGTTTCATTCCAGGTAAAACCGATTTGAAGTATCAACTAATGTAAGAGGGATAATATTATAAACTTGTCCTTTCTCTTTTTTCACAAATATGACCGTGTCGGCTATTAGAAAGATTACCATATATAACACAAAACTTCTCCGCCGATTCCTTCTAGTCGAGCCTTTCGGTCTGTCATTATACCTCGAGAAGTAGAAAGAATTACAACCCCCATTCCGCCTAAAATTCTAGGAATTCGTTGATAGTTAGAATATATTCGTAGACCGGGTCGACTGATCCGTTTTAAATTTAAAACAGTTCTATATGGTCCTTTCCTATTTCTTCTATGTCGTAGGGTTAAAACCAAAAAATATTTTTTGCTTTCTTGATGTTTTCTCACGTTTTCAATAAAACCCTCTTGTAAAAGGATTTTAACAATATTTTCAGTGATGTTAGTAGATGGTATTCGAACTGTTCTTTTTTTATTCATGTCAGCATTTCGTATAGAGGTTATTATGTCAGCAATAGTGTCTTTACTCATGATAAACTAAGATTTTTGTTTCCCCCGAATTTTGATATAATCAACATGCTCTTTTTCTTTTTTTCTGAATTTTTTAATATTTATGAATTATTTTTTTTTTTATATTTATGAATTATTAAAGATATATACGTGATAGATAAACAATTTACTAATTAATTAAATAAATTTAATCAATTTCATTCAAATACTATATTAAGGTCTTCCCCTATAATACTTCAGGTGCTAATGAAACTATTTTAGTGAAATTTAACTGTCTTAATTCCCGGGCGATTGCGCCGAAAATTCGGGTTCCTTTTGGATTTCCTTCTTGATCAATAACAACCGCAGCGTTGTCATCATATCGTATTATCATACCGTTGTCGCGTTTGAGTTCTTTACAAGTACGTACAATGACAGCTCGGACCACTTCTGATCTTTCTAGAGGTGTATTTGGTACTGCTTCCTTGATTACAGCAACAATAATGTCACCAATATGAGCATATCGTCGATTACTAGCTCCTATGATTCGAATACACATCAATTCTCGGGCCCCGCTGTTATCCGCTACATTCAAATGGGTTTGAGGTTGAATCATATCATTTTTTTTTTATCGGTTTTTTCTTTTTCAATGCAAAGGTATAAATAAAAAAAAAAAAGAAATATTATTTGTTCAAAACAAAAAAAGAAACCTGCAATTGTTTTTTTTTCATCCCAAAAACCCCTTTCGTTTGTTTCTACATTCCTATCCAGAAAGAATGAATTGAGTTCGTATAGGCATTTTAGATGCCGCTATTGAAATAGCCCTTCTAGCTATATTTTCTGCTACTCCGCTCATTTCATAAAGTATTCTACCGGGTTTAACGACAGCTACCCAATATTCGGGAGATCCTTTCCCCGAACCCATACGTGTTTCTGTAGGTCTTACTGTAACAGGTTTGTCTGGAAATATGCGTACCCATATTTTTCCACCGCGGCGTGCATTTCGTGTCATTGCTCGCCGCCCTGCTTCTATTTGTCTAGATGTGATCCAAGCGGGTTCAAGCGCTTGAAGAGCATATCTACCGAAGCAAATACGATTACCTCGATAAGATATTCCTTTCATTCTTCCTCTGTGTTGTTTACGGAATCTGGTTCTTTTGGGGTTATAGTTGATGGTTGTTTAGCAATTCCATCCATCTCTACTACAGAACCGGACACGAGAGTTTCTTCTCATCCAGCTCCTCGCGAATTAAACAATTAAAAATAATTAAACAAAAAAAAATACACGGTTAATAATATATGGAATCGTGGGATTCTTTGAAATTTGATCTAATCGATTATAAATTAGAAATTTTTTGTGTTTTAATATAGAATTTAACACGTATTCTATTTATAGATAATGTCGTTTTGGTAGAACGCTATAATGAATCTTTATTTTGTTTTTCCTTTTATTTCGAATCGACTAAAATTTAGAAATAAAAAAAAAATTCGCGGGCGAATATTTACTCTTTCAACATTCAGTTGTAAGATTAGTCTATGACATGACCTCTCAGAATAAATGAATAGGTTTCTGGTTCGTTCCGCCATCCTACTCAATGAATCATTAGGATTCGTTTTCAATAGAATCTTATGCATTCACAGGTTCTGTCGTTCCCACCACTTCTCGATTAATGATTAGGTCTGAATTTTACAACGGAGCCTCCAATTAAATTTATTCTTGAGTCAACCTTCTCAGTCTTTATTGGCTCGGGGCTCTTTATTTTTTGTTCTATGCACGGATTTGTCTAATTATGGATCAATCAGTATTGATGCTTTATTACATTCCCTTTATATGAGATGACTCATAGACCTTACATATTGGAATTATATATCATTAATATTCTTTTTCTATCTTTCTCTCACCCTTCCATTTATCTGTATACTTTATATTGCTTTACAACCCATAATCAGATTGTTTTTTTTTTTTTTTTTATGTAAAAAAGATTTCAGTTGCTACAATGATATGACTTATATATCATATCTTGACTGGTTCTTTCTATCCAGATAACACGAAGTGATGAGTTGGTTATTAGTTCTATAGTTATCAGTTTGTACTATGGGCTGTCCATTTTTTTGAATCCCAACCCTAAAAAAACCAACGAGTCACACACTAAGCATAGCAATTATATCAAATGATTAATCGAATTTTTATTCAACCTTATAGAATTGTTCTTTTTTTTTTTATTATTTACCAGAAAAAGAATGAAAGAGTTTGCCATTTTTTGTTTTATCACCAGATATAACTAAATATAAGTCAAGTAAGTTCTTATTATTCCTCGTCTACAAATATCCAAATTTTGATGCCTAATACCCCATAGATAGTTCGAACTGCATAGGAACAATAATCAATTTTAGCTCGAATGGTTTGTAGAGGAACTCTACCTTCTCGGATCCATTCAACACGTGCAATTTCTTTTCCGTCGATACGCCCTGCAATTTGTACTTGAATCCCTTTTGTACCTGCCTGTTCAGTTAATTCAATAGCTTTTTTCATTGCTTTGCGAAATGAAACTCTATTCTTTAATTGTCCGGCTATAAATTCTGCAAGAATATTGGGGTGCCCGTAAGGATTTGCAATTCTTGTAATAGCAATGTTGAGTTTTCGGTTTACACAATTGAGTTCTTTTTGTACATGCGTCTGTAATTCTTCGATTCTTCGAGTCCTGTCTTCTATTAATAACTTGGGGAATCCCATATAGATTATGACCTGAATCAAATCGATTCTTTTTTGAATCTCTATACGTGCAATTCCCTCTACATTAGAGGATATTTTCATATTATTTTGCACATAATTTTTGATACAATCTCGTATTTTTTGATCTTCTTGTAGATCCTTTGAATAATTTTTTGGTTGTGCAAACCAAAGAGAATGATGACCTTGGGTTGCACCAAGTCTGAAACCAAGTGGATTTATTTTTTGTCCCATAATCCCCCACTACTATATATATCGTGAAACGTGACATCTGTTTGTATTTTTTTTTTATTCATTCGATTTTTTTTAAGCATAA